AGTTTTCTAGCATTTGACTACGTACCACTAAAGGATTTAGTCTCAAACTTGACAGATAACCCAGAAATTCTAAATTATCTAAAGATAATTGATTTATATTGACCTTTTGCGATTGAAACCATACGGAAAAATAACATTGCCATAAATTAACAAAATAATATTTCCATTTATTCATGAGAAGCGGCGTATCCTTTGTTGCCAGAATGCATTTTCCGTGATATCTAATATAATGTAGTAAAGGATCCTTGAGCAACCCTAAGATCGCCGGAAAATTATTAACAAAGACTTTTAAAAAATGTTGTATTTTTCCATAGAATAAAATTCGCTCAAAAAAGACTTCATAAGATGTCGATCGTAAATGAGAAGACCGCTTGCGTAGAAAAAAAAAGATGGATTCGTATTCACATACATGAGAATTATATAAGAACAATAAAAATCTTGGATTCAAAATTGATTTTTTTTTACTATCAAAATTCTTCCAATTGCAATACTCGTATAGACAGAACCGAAAAAAATGCAAAGAAGAGGCATCTTTTACCCGGTAACGTAGGGTTTGAACCAAGATTTCTAGATGGATGGGGTAAGGTATTAGTACATCTAACACATAATTAAAATGTGATAATTTGTCTTCTAAAAAGGGAAATATGGAATGAATTGATTTTAAATTATAAGATTTTTTTAATTTTTTTCCTTCGAAAGAGGATCCCAATCTTAGGTAAAATGGAATTTCTACAATCACTGCAAATAAAACAGATATCATTTGATAATAGAAAAGATTAATATGCCCCAGATTTTTGTTCAAATCCTTAGTGGGAATAATAAAACGATTCTGTTCGTACATTCGCAAAATTAAGCGTTTCACAATTAGTGAACTATACTTTTTGTCATAATCCGAATTTTCCAAGAAAATAGAGCGATTGCTATTTAATCTATTTAAACCGTGATCATAAGCAAGTACATAAATATACTCCCGAAAAAAAAGTGTATATATAAAACTCTGTTGCCGAGCCCCATCGAACTCTAAATATCCTTGAAATTTATCCATTTGGATTGAAATTCAATTTGAACTAAAAGTAAAGTCTTTATTTTCTTGAGTTCTGAAATGACACATAGTGCGATACAGTCAAAATAAGGTATTAGATTACGAAATCAATAGATACCTCATAAACAGGTAGACTGCTAACCGGATTCTCTATCTTTAATAGGTTTCTGTTCGTTATATTATAGAATAACAAAACAATATTATTAGAAATCCTTTATTTTTTTTACCTAATCGCTCTTTTGATTTTGGAAATATATATATATATTTTATCAATATACTGCTTCTTTTACACATCCATCTCCAACCTAACCCAAACGGACTAGGGAAAAAATAATTAGGACTCATTAAAAAATTGATAATAACACGCAAGAAAAAATTCCTTCCCATACCCGTATTAGGCACTAATCTATTTTTAACATTTAATTAGATCGGGTAATTTTTCAAATTACGAATGGAAGCTCGTTTATTTTTTTTTTTCCTGGAATCAGTAAAACTGGTTTTTTATCCATCCATTTATATTTATTCACTCGACCCAAACTGGAATTCCTTTTTTTTTTTTTTCGACACCGAAAGCAAGGTTGTACCGATCAGAAAAAAAAAAAAAATGTTATCTGAATTCTCCCTTGATACGACATGCTTTTTTTTCCATTCATTCCTTTCAGGATCAGTCGTGGTCTTACAAACTCTACCGCAGATCTGGACGAATCCTTTTCTTCATACAAATGTGTAAAAGATGCTAGTCGCACTTAAAAGCCGAGTACTCTACCGTTGAGTTAGCAACCCCCCCCCCCCAAAAAAAAATAAAGTACTGCAAATATGTAGATACAACCAGAATAAAGAAAAAAAAGCAAAATCCAGTCATGTGTGCGTCAGGGATAAATAGATCTATTTCTCTATGAGAGAATTATATTTGGTCGATACACTGTTGTCAATATGATTGTGAATTTTTAATATAGCGAAAAGAATAGAAAAAAATAAATAAAAAAGTTTAACCCCGTGGTTTGTTAGTTCATACAATGAATAAAAACTAAGCCGAGTAGGGTAATCTCAAATCTTTTTATATATACTTTTTTAGACCCATTTTTTATGGCCTTTCATTATTCATATAATAATATAGATATATTTATAAAGTAATATATTAATATATATATTAATTTGATTCATAATTAATATATTATTTTATATACAGTATTATTTTCTATACAATAAAATTTTTTATTTATAAAAAAATTATAATTTCTATAGATCCAAAGATCCAAAATTTTTTTCATAAATTTGTTTATGATTATAAAACATGGTAGTTGTTAGCAGGGTATTTTTGAGTTTTCGTACCTTAGGAAGAATACTAATAATAAATCGAAATTCTAATAAATAAAAATAAATATGATGTAAACGAAAGAGGAGGAGAGTAGATAAAATTTGATACCAAGCTATATATGAGTCTTTCACATCCTCTTTTTTATATTTCATTAATTCAATTTCGTTTTATTAAGACTTAATTCCGTAAAAATCCCGGACTTATTTGAAATATCATAAACTGTTCTTGTTGGTTGAGCGCCCTTTTTAAGGAAATAGAGAATAGCAGGAAGATTTAAATAAGTTTGATTAGTTATCGGATCATAAAAACCCACCTTCCGAAGATCTCGTCCTTCTCTTCGGGATCGAACATCAATTGCAACGATTCGATAAAGGGCTCATTGGGATAGATGTATATGAATAATACCCCCCCTAGAAACGTATAAGAGGCTTTGGCCTCGTACGGCTCGAGAAAAAAATGTAATGAGTAGAAGTTAACTCTCTATATAAAATGAAAATATTAAATAGATTAATAAAAACATTAAATCAATTAGCCAGTATTGAAACCGTAAATATCTTTTTTCATAAAAAACGTTCGTAACATTCGTACTCTCGTAACTCAAGTTAAATAACTCTCAAATATCTCAACAGAGAATCCTTAAGTACTCTTTTTATTGAGTAGTCTCTAACCCTTTTTTTGTTTGTCTAATTTTTTAGAATCAATTTTTATTCTTCATTCTGATCTAGTTGTTCAAACAATTGAAAATTGAATTTCCTTGTTTCAGGATTCTTTATACTTACTTTGAATCTTTGGGTTTAGACATGACTTCGGTGATCTTGAATCGTTTTATTAAAAAAGGGCAGCAACAAGCCCCTTATTTTATTTATGATTTCTTTTCTTTCTATCAAAGAATCATACAAACGCTTGATTCACGCATGATAGACTTTTGATTAAAATAATTTTACAATTTTAATAAAATTTCCTTTTCCTTTGTAAAATTACTTGAAAGGGCTTTTTTTCAATATAAAAATAAAACGACTTACGAAGTTGTTCCAACTTATTGATTCGCACTAACCCTAGATCCTTACTCCTGCGAAAGGAATAAAAACTTTCAATTCTACTCGAGCTCCATCCTGTACTCTTTTTTTTATTCAAAAAAAGGTGTAGGACTCTAGTAAAATAGAACACAAAATGTCGAGACAAGAGCACCTATATTCCTAATATAAAAGGTGGCGGATCAAAACATCCACAGCAGATCATGTCCTTCAATTCAAGTCGCACGTTGCTTTCTACCACATCGTTTTAAACGAAGTTTTACCATAACATTCCTCTAGTTTGTGTAATTGATTCAATTATGGAATCATGAATAGTCATAGTTCAGTCAGTATATAGTAATCTATACTTTTTCTTTCTCTATGAATGGAATAGTGAATCTACGCGTAAAAGGTTCAGTCAGAAGTCAAATGAATCCCATATTAGATTGTATATATGTCAAATCAAATTTGAATAGAAATCTATATTTATATATATAAATATATATATATATTTTTTATTAAAACTCTTAGAATCTACAGTTATACCTTACTTACCTACATCACACACAAATAAAAAAAAAGCAAATAGATTTTTTGTGAATTCCGTTGAAATGATGAAAAATAAGTTAATTCTTCTTTTCATTTCAATATTTTATTCTTATAAAATATTGGATTTTTAAACAGAAAGAGAAAGATGATGTACAAAGGCAATATAAGATTTATTCCGTAATGACTGGACTCTGGGACGGAAGGATTCGAACCTCCGAATAGCGGGACCAAAACCCGTTGCCTTACCGCTTGGCTACGCCCCATTTTTATTTTTATTCAAGACTACTAAAAGAGTAATATTGCTATTGGTTGTTCGTCAATTCAATTTCAGCCCAAATTAAATCAAATTAAATATAGATTACATTGGTGCTATAGTTTTTACACGTGTAGATAGCAAATCAAACTTACTTTATTGATCATTACATAGAATTCAATTAAGATATTGTATGAAAATATTATTTCTTTCATTCTCATAAGATAATGAAAGGATTTTTGATTGAGTAAGTTCAACAAAGTCTTTTTAGACTATCTTTCTTTATTTTTTTCCTTATATAAAAAATATATTAATAACTCAATCAAAATTAAATTATCCACAAGAACACCAATTTTTATTATGCTTAATATATTTAATTTGATCTGTATTTGTTTTAATTCTGCCCTTTTTTTAAGCACTTTTTTAGTCGCCAAATTGCCGGAGGCCTACGCCTTTTTGAATCCAATCGTAGATATTATGCCCGTAATACCTCTTTTCTTTCTTCTCTTAGCCTTTGTTTGGCAAGCAGCTGTAAGTTTTCGATGAAATTCTTAATGCTGTCTTAGAAAAATTCACGATTTTGATTCTTCCAAAAATTAAACAGATCAAAAAATATTGACGTAGGAACGAACTCTCAATTCAAACATTGAATTTTTTTGGTAGCCATACTAAATCTGGATCATTAGATTTGCTCAGTTTTATCCTCTTTTCCCTAAATGAAAGAACCTAATTAGATTCGAGTTCACAAAAAAAATATCTAGATATTTAGTATAAAAATAGAGAATCTATTCTCTTTTTTTTTTTTTAAGTAAGATCTTGGAGATTGTGTAATGCTTACTCTCAAACTTTTTGTATACACTGTAGTTATATTCTTTGTTTCTCTCTTCATATTTGGATTCCTATCTAATGATCCAGGACGTAATCCGGGACGTGAAGAATAAAAAAGAAAGGTTTTTTATTACTTTAATTTTAATTTAATTAGTGGAAATGCGAAAATTTTATTAGGATTTTATCTATTTAACATCATCAAAAAACGGAAGGGAAAGAGAGGGATTCGAACCCTCGGTACGATTAACTCGTACAATGGATTAGCAATCCAACGCTTTAATCCACTCAGCCATCTCTCCTGGATACTTTTTAGGTTCCATTAGACAAAAAAAGGCTTGAAAAAAACCTTCTCCACTTTATTCTTAAAATTCTTAAAAAACTTTTCTTTTTTTTTTTTTAGATTATTCTTTATATTACTTTATATTATATATATATTTTCATTTTATATATTTTATTATATATATATATATAATTTATTTTCGATATAATTTATTTTAGAGAATCCTTTTTTTATTTTGTCTTGTCCAAACACAAATAAAAGATCTTTTTTATTTTAATAGCCTGGCCTGGTCAGTCCCCAGCCGGGCCTTTTTTTGTTAAAGTTAAAAAGACCCATCCGATGGATTTTTAGACAAAAAAGATCTAAAAAAAAAAAAAGTAATCCCACTTTGACTAATTTTATTAAGTCTACGCTATAATTTTATAATTTTTTTTTCATATTTTTTTCTCCCGATTACTTTGTTCGACAAAAGGTCAATTTATATGCAATAATTGCATTGTAGCGGGTATAGTTTAGTGGTAAAAGTGTGATTCGTTCCTTTAACCCCTTTAATAGTTAAAGGGTCTCTCGGTTTGATTAATCTTCCGATCAAAAACTTTATTTCTTAAAAGGATTTAGTCCTTTACCTTTCAATGAAAGATTCAAGGAAGATTATAGATTCTCGTAATTTGTATCCAAAGACTCTAATTAATTATAAATTTGGATTATGAAATTCCGAAACATAATTTTTGAATTGGATGACTATTTACAATTCAATAAGTATAACAAGAGGATCCATGGATAAAGCCAGAAAAGTTTATTTCTAATCGTAACTAAATCTTCAGTTATATTTTTTGTTTGATATATAAAAAAATTTAAGCAAAATAGCTATTAAACGATAACTTTAGTTTACTAAAGACATCGACATATTATATTGTTTTAGCTCGGTGGAAACAAAATACTTTTCCTAAGGATTCCGTTAAATAGAAATAAAGAACGAAGTAACTAGAAAAAATATTGTTCGAGTTCGCCTTTTCTATCTTCTAGAAGGATCATCTATAAAGCAAAATTTTCTGTGAAAGCATACAGACGGAAAAAAAGCTAACATAGATGTTATGGGTTGAATTTTAATTTCGTTCCCATCTTATTTTATTTGGGAATTTCTCCATCCATCATAAAGGAGCCGAATGAAACCAAAGTTTCATGTTCGGTTTTGAATTAGAGACGTTAAAAATATAAAACTGATCAATCGGCGTCGACTAAAACCCTTAGCCTTCCAAGCTAACGATGCGGGTTCGATTCCCGCTACCCGCTCTAAATTCTAAATTGCCCCCTTTTTTTTATTAGAGACAATTTTCTCTATTAGAATTGTCTAATAGCAATTGTGTATTGAATTAACTTCAATACACAATTGCTAAAAAGATTTCGCACATTCTTTTTTTTAACAATTGGGAAGTAAAAAAAAGCGAAAAGCGTCCATTGTCTAATGGATAGGACATAGGTCTTCTAAACCTTTGGTATAGGTTCAAATCCTATTGGACGCAATATCAATATAGATATAAATATATTGATATTTATCTATTATTTCCATTGCTATATATTATTATATATATTATATAGATAAGAAATAGAATAAGAAAGAAATTCTGAATGCTTTAAGATTTAATATTAAACAGATATTAGTTATATACTTCTTTATATTATATATATACTTAACTTAATATACTTCTATTTTTTGAATTTCTTAAAAATTTAATTTTAATTAAAGAATAAAATTAACTAAAGAATAAAAAAAAAATAATGATCGATTTATTTTATTTTTTATAATTTCTCCTGAAGTAGAAAACGTTCCAGTTGCTCTTGAATACCTTCTTTCAAAAAGCTTTCTGCTTCAGCGGTTAATGTCTTGGTAGAGGCTATTATTTCTTGGAACTGAGGTTTATTCGTTTTTAAATAAGTGCGTAGCTGAACGATAAATTTTCTTACTTGTCCAATTTCTAATCCATCCAGATAACCATTTGTTCCGGTATAAATGGTCATTATCTGTTCTTCCACTGTGAGAGGGGCTGATTGGGATTGTTTCAGTAACTCACGTAATCGTTGACCTCTTGCCAATTGATTCTGAGTAGCTTTATCGAGATCAGAAGAAAATTGGGCAAAGGCTTCTAATTCAGCGAATTGAGCCAATTCCAATTTTAATTTTCCAGCTACCTGTTTCATAGCTTTAATTTGAGCGGC